TCTGCTTCTGTTTCCACTTTGCGTAAGCGAATCCGGGCGTTTTCCAGCTGTTCAACGGCCCCCCCACGCAGTTCTTCTGAATTTCGAATAGCATTCAAGATCCTCTGCTTTCGATTATCTAATAAATCACTTAATGAAAGTAGATTATCTTTCTGTTAATTTTAAAACTTCCCTAATCCCTTCCCGAACCAAACATGAATCTTTCGATTCATTTGGCTCTCATGCTCAATTACTTAATAAATGTACTGAGCCTATCCTATCTTCTTTATTCGTAGCCCACTAGAAAAAAATAAAAAAATCTAATGAAAAACTAAAATACTTAGGGGACTCTTCTGACAAAATAAAAAATAGACAATTGTCAGCAAAGCTGTTTCTTTTTTTTTCTTCAATTAAAATCCAAGAATTTTTTACATATACATTAAGACACAGGTCGTCGATTCAGCATTGGATAAAAAAAAGTAAAATGTCCTTTTTTATTTTTATAATTAGTTGAAATCATTTTATCGAGACGAGTGTCCTATATCGATAAAATAGTTATTTTAAAACCATCTCTATACTAGCATAGTGGTAGAAAGAGTACCATGATGCATCTAGACTTCAAACGGTTTGCTTTAACCATCTTAGTAATAGCCCAAAATTACTGGTTACTAGAGAATCAAAGTGAATTTCCCAGTTAATCACGAAATGCTGCGGTTCTTACATAGAATTTATTCATAAGTAATTCGCGGGATCATGCACCTTTCTTTCCTATTTAGGGCGTAAAGGGTACAGCTGGTAGAATCCAGCCTATTCTTGAAATAAACAACTCGCACACACTCCCTTTCCAAAAAAAATTAATACACCAATCACTACACTTAGATTTATTAGATTTGTTGCTAAAATATCGGTATTAAATCCGAAACTCCCGGCAGATGGCCAGTAGTCCAAAAAAACGAAAGAATCGGTTACATTTTTCATGGAATCTCCTCTTATATTATAGATAGACTAAAAATCAACCAGAGTTTGTTTTCTATCACTTTGTCGCTCTTTTTTATTTATTCTTTTTATCGAGTCAAAAAAAATATTCGCGTTATAATAATTTTTTGAATTAGAAAGTATGAACTCCCCCTTGATTGTTGCAACACCTCATAAAAAGAATTCCCTGTGGACTACGAACGGGAAGGATGAAAGGGGGTCGGTATGCTAATTCCTCATCCGCAAATCAGCCCTTCCCGTAGGTTTAGGTTATTTTTTCAACAAAAAAGGAATTGTAGAAGTTAAATTTTTAGCTAATTTTAAAAAGCAAACGACAGGTATAAGGAAATAAAACAATTAAACAAAAGGATTCGCAAATAAAAGTGCTAATGCTACAACCAATCCATAAATAGTTAAAGCTTCCATAAAAGCTAGACTAAGCAATAGAGTACCTCTTATTTTTCCCTCTGCCTCGGGCTGTCTCGCGATACCTTCTACAGCTTGTCCCGCAGCAGTCCCTTGGCCAACTCCAGGACCAATAGAAGCAAGCCCTACAGCCAATCCAGCAGCAATAACGGAAGCAGCAGAAATCAGTGGGTTCATGATAAGTTCCTCGTACCAACAAAAAGAAATGGTTAATGATACAATCAAGCAATCAATTTTTTATTTAATTATTCCATCAAGAAGATTCATCCAGGCGAAGTAACTTACAAACTTCGAACTGAAGTAATATTATTTTATTATTGAATCATCAGAACAATTTCAATAGCTTTTTTTTGTTTCTTTTAGATACATAGAGTCTTTGTGAATCCATAGCAGTTTCGTTGTTCCATTTCTAAACTGTTATTTCAATTCTTTCATCTGTTCTTTAGGTCATCTCTTTATTCAGCCAATTCGCAGTCACAACCATACGAGAAGACTTCTATTGGAACCAGCACGCAATAGTAACAAAAATGCAATCTATTTTTAGTTCATATAAATATATTTTTAGTGCATATACATATATAAGTTAAGTAGTCACTATCTAATATATACATGTCTTTCTTCCATCGCGTAAACCAGTCGATTCAATCGTATTTGAGAACCAATCTATTTTTTAGGAATCCCGTTTTTTATAATTTTTTTCTACCTTATAGTTATAAAGATTTCTCAGACCAAATATAATCTAAACGGGCAAATAAAATTATTAGTGCAAATTTGTACATAGAAATATCATTATTAGGTTGATCTAAGTTTATGCAATTTTTAATTAATATTTTTTAATTATAATTAATTTTTTAATTAATATAAATATAAAATAGTTACTTTTGACCAATTGTTGAATAAAATACACTGTAAATCTAAAGTCGAATTTTTTATCCTGTTTTTTAGTTAATCACATGATATCGTATTCAAATTTTTATTTGAAAAAAAAGATTGGCGAACCCATGTAAAATAGTGAAGGTTAAGATTCGTCAAGGAAAATAAGGTGAGGGGACGAAAAGATAACTTTAGGAAAAAGACCTTTTAGATCTCTTTCCTCTTTATTTTTTCCAACTCTCTAATATAGTTTTTGTTCCTATTTCTTTCTATTGTATTTCTAATGTATATAGAGCTTTGTCCATTTGTATTCCTTAATAAAATCGTCTTGCACCGTACATAGATTACTTGACGCTAAACTAAAAAAAAAAAAGACTATTTCAATGATGGCCTTCCATGGATTCACCTATATAAGCCGCGGCTAAAGTTGCAAAAATAAGAGCTTGAATCCCACTTGTAAATAATCCAAGGAACATGACCGGGATCGGAACTACTAAAGGTACTAAAGAAACAAGAACAACAACTACTAATTCATCTGCTAAGATATTCCCGAAAAGTCGAAAACTAAGTGATAATGGCTTTGTGAAATCTTCTAAGATATTAATGGGTAAAAGGATTGGGGTTGGTTGAATATATTTACCAAAATAGCTTAATCCTTTTTTGGTAAGACCTGCATAGAAATATGCCCCTGACGTAAGTAAAGCTAAAGCAACAGTAGTATTTATATCATTCGTTGGTGCGGCCAACTCGCCATGAGGTAATTCTATGATTTTCCAAGGTAAAAGAGCTCCCGACCAATTAGAAACAAAAATAAATAGAAACATAGTTCCAATAAAAGGAACCCAAGGGCCGTATTCTTCTCCAATTTGGGTTTTACTCACATCTCGAATGAATTCAAGAACATATTCAAAGAAATTCTGACCCCCAGTCGGAACGGTTTGTGGGTTCCGAACAGCGATAGTAGCTGAACCTAATAAGATAGCAATTACAACCCAAGAAGTAATAAGTACTTGGCCATGGACTTGAAAACCGCCTATTTGCCAATAGAAATGTTGACCTACTTCCACACCGGATATATCGTATAAAACTTTAGGTGCGTTGATAGAACATGATAGCACATTCATATTTCCCTCTGAAAAAAAAAATAAGACTAAAAAAATGATTTTGATTCAACTATCTCTTTGTCTACTTGAATCAGGTAGTTGGTCTACCAACTCTTTTTTTTTAATACTAACTAATCACATAATATTCCCAGTTATTTTTATCTAGTTTGATAAATTTTTAAATAAAAAAAAAATGACTGATTCAAAAAATCGATCGTATTTTTGAAATAAAAGTTTTTATCTTATTATTAATATTAATTTTATTGAGGATTTCTTAGATAGCTAGAACGGCCCTCACAAATTGCAAATACTAATTTGTTAAGAATTAAGCGGATTGAAGATATAGCATCATCATTCGCTGGAATAGAAATATCTGCAAGATCAGGATCACAATTTGTATCGATTAAAGAAATTGTTGGAATTCCCAGAGTGATACACTCCCGCAGGGCCGTATATTCTTCATGCTGATCAACGATGATTACAATATCAGGCAACCCTGTCATATATTTAATCCCGCCCAGATATGTTTGCAAGCGAGATAATTGTCTTTTCACCATAGCCGCATCTCTTTTTGGAAGACGGTTGAGTCTTCCCGTTTTTTGTTCCATTCTCAAGTCCCTGAACTTCTGAAGTCTCGTTTCTGTAGTCGACCAATTCGTTAACATTCCGCCAAGCCATTTTTTGTTAACACAATGACACCGGGCCCTTACTGCAGCCCGTGCTACTGAATCAGCTGCTTTATTTTTGGTCCCAACAATTAGGAATTGTTTTCCCTTCCTTGCTGCATCAAAAACCAAATCGCATGCTTCGGATAAAAAACGAGCAGTTTTAGTAAGATTTGTAATATGAATACCGTTACGCTTTGCAGAGATATAAGGTGCCATTTTAGGATTCCATTTACTAGTACCATGGCCAAAATGAACTCCTGCCTCTAGCATTTCTTCTAAGTCGGTGTTCGAATATCTTCTTGTCATTTCCCCCCAATCTCCCCTTTTTTTGCAAAAAAAAAAGAGACAAAGACCCCTGAACTGAAATAACTAATTGTTCCTATGGAACCTTCTCTGATACCGTAGATTGGCTGTAGATAGACCAAACAAGCCATTAGTCTTTTCGATTGCTTTTACTATTTTGCTTTCCAAATTTTATTTCCAAAAAATGCACCAAATACGGATATTCAAAAAGATAAATCTGCTTTTCAGTTTTAAGAATGATGAAATCCTAGAAAGATCGGTGGTGAACCAAAAAATCTTTCATTTCCCCCTGGAAGAGATTGTTTTTTTTTACAAAAGGTCCACTTTTTGAATTTGAAGGGTGTCCTAATCCTTTCAATCCGGTACCAACCGGTATCATACCCCCCAAAACAACGTTCTCTTTCAGGCCTTTCAACCAGTCGATTCGACCTCGTAGAGCTGCTTTTGCTAAAACTCTAGCCGTTTCTTGAAAACTAGCTTCAGATATAAAACTTTGAGTATTCAGAGATGCTCGAGTTATTCCCAATAAGAGTGCTCGGTAACAAACCGCTTCTTCCAACGCGCGTCCCATTCGTTCTGCTCGCAACACCCCAATTAGTTCTCCGGGTAAAAAAACATTAGACATTCCATCTTCCAAAACCAACACCTTTGATGTTATTTGACGTACAATAATTTCTATATGCTTATTATGAATCTGCACCCCCTGGGATCGATAAACCTTTTGAATCTTATTAACCAAAGAGATACGACTTTGCACTATAGTTAGCTCAGCACCAATTAAGAATGCCCATGGAATTCCAAGAATTCTTGTTATACATTCGTTCCAACCCTCAACCCTCTTTTCTAAATTCATCGATATTGAATCAATCGAACGGACTTCTAACACCTGTTCTACTTTTGGAAGTCCCTGGGTTATATCACCAGATCTCGACTTTTCATATATAAAGGTAATTAAAGTATCTCCTTCATACAGGATTTCCCCATAATGGCCATGAACTGTTGCTCCCGGAGTGGCCAAATAGGGTTTAGCTAATCGTATTACTACAGAGTCAACTTCAATGAGTATAATTTGACCCGATTTGAGGCGTGGTGCGTTTGGTGCGATACAGATATTTTCACAAATAAACTGCCCAAGACTCATTATTATAGATCTTTCTTGACAATAATTGGAATGAGACAAGTACCAATTCAATTTCAAAATAATGTTACTTTCGAGATCTGGGTTATAAATTTGCTGGTTTTCATCCATTAAATAATATTTAAATTTAATTATTTGAAAAGTCTGTTTTAAGTTGTCAAGTTGCAAATTGGTTTTCTGATTATGAGTTATTAAATGGTAAAATGCATAAACATTCGTAACTAGAAAGACTGTTCCTAAAGGACCCGTCGAGTTTTTAATTGGAATTAAAAGATCTTTTGGAATTTGAATTGATTCTTTTATCAAATTGGGATATTTTACATCGCTGAATGGATCCATCCGAAAACAATTGGATGATGACAGAATTATCAACGATTGGAATCCCATATTTCTATTCAATAGTGTATGAATAGTTCGTTGATTTTGATTAAGAGATTGTTGACTTCTTGCCTTGGAATAAAAAGCAGAAAATGGATTGATATTGGTGCAATCCGATCCATTAGCAGAGAGCAGTCCTGAGGCCGACGAATCTTTTCTTTTTCCGATATATGAAATAGTGGATTTTGCTAAGTGGATTTTTAGAAAATGTCGGATCAACCCTGTTGACCTTAGTTGAACAAAGTAAGCACGAGCTTCTTGACTCGAAGAACTTTTTTTGCCTTGCTCCCAATTCAATACTACACAAGTTCGAACTAATTGAATAGTTGTATGCGAAATTGCTCGAATTGGTTTACCATTTCCATAAAGGATATAATTGACAACTCGCAGTTTCCCATTATCCCTTTCCTGCAATAAATCGGGAGGGAAAAGCGTTGCTAAAGTTATACCATCCTTTATTTCATATGTGACAACAGGTCGAACCAAAATAAAATACTTTTTCTTACTAGGTGTGATCCGTTGAACATAGATCCAATTTTTCCATTTTTTGGATTCCTTGGAATTTTGTTTTCGTGTCCCTGGTGTTATCAAAACGCCGCCATGTCGGGATATCTTATCCATATCGCCAGGAAAATGGATATCTCCGGCAAGTATTTGAAGTTCAATTCTCTTTTTTTTTCTCTCCACTCGGACCAAACCACCTACTCGGCTTCTTATATTCAAAGTAATTTGTGTATCTACGCCAATAATACTATTGTTCCGTACCATTATGGAAGAAGATCCGGGTAAGATATGCACTTCCTCGGGGATGAAAAAAAGAGGATCTACTTGCATTTGGTTTTTTGACCGAAATTCCTTTCCTCCTCGATATTCAATTAAATCTTCTTTTTTGGCGATTGAATGCATTTCTAGAGTCCCATATTTAGTAATTCCCGAACTCTTTCTTCTGTATCGAGGATCGTTGAAATAAGCAAGAATGCTATTTCTGCGGAAAATCCCGTTGATAGGGATTTCAATCGCGATGCCTGAAGGAGCCTTTAGTGTGTTCTCGCGTTCTTGAATCGATTGGAGTGGAATGATGAATCTATTTCTTCGCTTCTTTGAGAATAAAGCATAATTCCGGTAGAGAATGGGTGGATCGTTGAGATTACAATGACCAGTACAGATAATTCCGCCAGGGTCTGAATAATCAGAAATCCTATCGTCTTTTTGAACTTTACCCGAACAATGAAAAGTAAAGAATTTTTGTCTCGAACGCTCATTTGTTCCTGAGAGGTTAGAAGTGGATCTTCTCGTGATAGACCAAGAATGTGCACTCATTTGATCTTGATCCTTGTGTAGTGAAAGTGAGACTAAACTGGATCTGCAAGGTCCCCCTAATAATATCCATAAATGGCTTGGTTTTGGTAATAGATGAACATTCCCGTATGCAAATTCGGGTGCATGATACACATCAATGCTCCAGTGCATTTCTCCGTCTGAGTCAGAATAAATATGTTTTCGAACTTTCTCTTTAAAATTCAAAGTGGATGTTCGCGCACGAATCTCAGCAATCACTTGTTCTGATTGGACATATTGATCATTTTGAACTAAAAGAAAACTTTGAGGTGGAATATTTACATCGTGTCGAATATCTTCATTCTCAATAGTGACTAACACGTTTAGAGAACATAGAAATGCGGGATGCCCATGGCGTGTACGTGTCGGATGAACGAAATCCGTATTGAATTTTATTTTTCCATTAGACGGGGCCCGCACATGTTCTGCAGTACCACCCGTGAATACTCCGCCAGTATGAAAAGTTCTTAATGTTAATTGAGTCCCCGGTTCTCCAATCGATTGGCCTGCAATAATACCTACAGCTTCCCCCAATTCAACCAAGTCGCCATGAGTAGGACTCCGTCCATAGCATAGTCGACAGATCCAAGATGCACTCCTACAAGTAAAAGGAGTTCGAATAGCTATCGGTTGTACTTGAAGGGTTATGAATTTTTTTATAAGTCCAATCCCAATGTCTTGATTTCGGGTGGCAATACACCGGGTTCCAATATATACATCATGGGCTAATACACGACCCATTAATGTTTGGATAAAAATTCTTTCTGGTATCATTCCATTCGGAGGACTCATAGAAATAGCACGGACGGTACCACAATCGCTTCGGCGTACAACAATGTGTTGAACTACTTCAACAAGTCGACGCGTAAGATATCCAGCATCTGATGTTCGTACGGCAGTATCCACAACCCCTTTACGAGCTCCGTAGCACGAAATGATATATTCTGTTAAAGAAAGTCCTTCGCGTAAATTACTTTGAATGGGTAAATCAATCATTTGTCCTTGAGGGTCCGACATTAATCCTCTCATACCTACTAATTGATGTACTTGCGATGCATTTCCTCTGGCTCCCGAAAAAGACATCATATAAACTGGATTAAGGGGATCAGTCATCCTAAAATTAGGATTCATTTCTTGTCGCAAATATTCACTTGTGGCATACCATATTTCAATAGATTGGCGTAATTTTTCGACCGCGTGTACATTCCCATAATGATGGTGTTTTTCCAAAATAAAACTTTGTTCTTCGGCATCTTGAACTAGCCATCTCTTCGAGGGTATTGTTAAAAGATCATCAATTCCTAATGAAATGGATGTAGCAGTAGCTTGTTCAAAACCCAGAGTCTTTACTTGATCCAGGATGTGGGATGTATATGCCATTCCGAAGTGATCTATTAATCTACTAATAAGTCGTTTCATGGCAGTTCCGTCTATCACTTTATTGTGAAATACCAGACTGTCCTGTTCTGCCATAAGTACCTCCATATTCTGCTGAGTACGATTCGACAATGGATTTTAGTGATTGAAAAACTTGCTTTTCTTGATCTTGATTCGCATAGAAATTGCAGAACTCTGCGCCTAAATGAGGTGAAGAGATCTGAATTATTACTAGTATCGGAGAATTCCTTAGCCTACCTTAGCCTAGTTAGGTACCATATGAACAAGCCTGAGAAAACCCCCGCATGGCTTCTTCGATTTCTCGATAAAGAGAAATATGACCAACAGTGGTTCGAATGTATAGAAAAAGAATTTCTTTGTTTATCCTTCTTACTATTAAATAGTGTCCATAAATCTCATAATAAGTACCGAAAGATTGATAGTGAACTTCGATAGGAGTTTCTCTTAACGCAATAACGCGTTGATCTAGACGCCATCGGAGCCACAAAGGCCTATCTAAAAGGATTCCTTTCTGCCGATAAGTTCGAATTGCATCATAGGAATTAGAAAAAAAAGGTTCTTTCGGATCCTTATAGTTATTATTGTTATTGTAACTTCTTTTATTTTTAGAGTTTCTCCAATTCCATGGATTATACCTATTTACACAAATACCGCGACGGTTCCCGCTCGTTAATACATAGAGTCCAATAAGCATATCTTGAGTTGGTACGGAAATAGGATCTCCGATAGCGGGAGACAAAAGATTCATATGAGAAAACATAAGTAAACGGGCCTCGGTTTGAGCCTCCAAAGATAAAGGTACATGAACAGCCATTTGATCCCCATCAAAATCTGCATTGAATCCCTTACAAACTAATGGATGTAAACAAATAGCGCGACCCTCCACTAAAACGGGCTGGAATGCTTGTATGCCTAATTTATGCAGAGTGGGTGCTCTATTCAGCAATACAGGATGTCCCTGCATAACTTCCTGAAGTATTTCCCATACTATGGGTTCTTTTTCCTGAATTTTATTCTTTGCAACTCCTATATTCGAAGCAAGATGTTGTCTAATTAGGCCACGAATTACAAAGGTCTGGAAAAGCTCTATTGCTATTTCGCGTGGCAATCCACATCGATGTAAGGAAAGTGAAGGACCTACAACAATGACGGAGCGCCCCGAGTAATCGACCCGTTTGCCGAGCAGAGTCTCACGAAATCTTCCTTCTTTGCCTTCAATTACATCTGCAAATGACTTGTAAACTTTATTATGCCCATCCCTCATCGGTTGCCCGCGGATTCCATTATCAAGAAGTGTATCCACGGCTTCTTGTACTAATTTTTCCTGACACATGACTAATTCTCCTGGCGTAGATCTACTTGTTGTTAATAGATCGGCAAGAGTATTGTTCCGATAGATAACTCTTCTATAGAGTTCATTA